TAAGAATAAATTTTCTTTCGACACAAGAAAAGGGTGAAAATTTCTTTTCTTGTGTCGAAGATTAGAAAGATAAATAATCCCTCCTATAATAAATAGGTTGTTCCTTTCATTTATTCCTTGCTTTATATTCTCCTACCACTTATGTCGATTATCTACTCCTATTCGAATTTGATTCCCTTTTTCTATATGGAATAGGATACTTTTGATTTCATTTATTTCGTGGCATTTCAAATTTGACAATAGTGAGATAGTAACGCAACTCCTATTTGGATTGAAAAAGGGAGTTGGATTCACGTCAAATAACGCGTTCTTCACAATATAATACTAGTCTATTACTAGCGTTAAAAGTAAAAGCTAAATACTTCCCAATATCTGGTATAAAAACAAACAGTAGCAGCAAAGCAAGTAAACTAAATACTATTTTTAACCATACATAATTACATCGATCAACAAGAATTTGGTTTTTATTAACTTTATGTGTGTGTTAATAAATACGTGGACCTAAAAATTCATTTCAGACAATTGAACCTTCTCGAATTGTTTCTTTTTCAAAACCAAAAATATTTGTGCCAGAATAACAGATGCCAAGAAGAACAAAAGGCCTTGGACACGTGATGGATCTTGAAGTACTATTTCCGCGTCTCCCTGACCAAATCCACCCACGTTAGGATTACTTGTTAGTGGCTGATCAAGCTTGATAGATTCGCCTTCGGACACAAGAAGTTCCGGTCCTGGGGGTATAATATCGACCACTTGGTGACCATCTGACGTATCTGCTATGCTTATTTCATATCCCCCTTTTTCTTTACGTACAATTTTACTTACTATACCTGCTGATGTAGCATTATAGACTGTATTGTTACTCTTACTCCCATCGGGATAAATCTGACCCCTACCTCTGTTCCCGCCTACATATATAGGATATTTTAAGAAGTGAGCGTCTTTTTTAATAGCGGGGTCTGGGGAAAGAATCGGAAAGGTGATTTCGCTATATTTCTGACCTGGAACAGGACCTATCACAAGAATATTTTTTTTTGTGGGACGATAACTCTGAAAAGAAAGATTGCCCATCTTTTCTTTCATTTCGGGAGAAATACGATCTGCGGGGGCTAATTCGAATCCCTCAGGCAAAATAAGAACAGCCCCTACATTCAAAGCCCCCTTTTTACCATTAGCAAGAACCTGTTTCAGTTGCATATCATAAGGGATTCTTACAACTGCTTCAAATACAGTATCAGGAAGTATCGCTTGTGGAACCTCAATATCCACGGGCTTATTAGCTAAATGACAATTGGCACAGACAATACGCCCAGTCGCCTCTCGTGGATTTTCATAACCCTGCTGCGCAAAAATGGGATATGCATATGAAGTAGATGGCCAAGTTATTACATATAGCATGATCGATACAGAAATGGATCGAGCCATCTGCTCCTTTATCCGAGAAAAGATATTTCTTTTTTGCATGGTCCAATCATTGATCCCGAGAATTTCTACAATAAATTAGGTAGGTTACTAGTATAGTTCCCTATCCACGATTCTGCTATTGTAATGGAATAATTTTACTGGAATGGAATACAGGAAGAGTCTCTGGGATGGGTATAAATATAAAAAAAAGGTGAGTAAGATTTTGAATGCTTTGTTTGTGTATGTACAAACAAAGTAAAAAAATTATGATTTGATTAATATCGGTGAATCAGTCTTTAGTCATTCATTGAATGATAAATCACTACAAGTGACGGAGATACGCGATTTAAATAACGGAAAATCCAATATTTTAAAAGTGTATCTAGAATGACTGGAAAAGTGGAAACAAGACCAGATATAATTTGATCATTATGATAAAATCCAAAATCCTTGGAGATAGAGCCAATCATTAGTTCCCAACCATGAGGCGAATGGAATCCGATACATAAATCAGTTAATAAAAGAATAGAAAAAGCTTTTATTGTGTCACTTAAGTTATATAGGAATTCTTTCACCCAAGAATTAAGAACGAGAAGTTCTTCATTACCTAAAATAGAATAACCACTTAGAATAGCGAAACAGATTATATTTGTCGAGAAGTGCAAAATGCTATGAATATGACCTTCATTGTGCATCTTGACCAATTGTATCGTTTCTTTGTGGATTTCTATACGGAGCTTTTGTATATGTGTCTCCGGGTACTCCTTTATAATTTCGTCCAAAAATAAAAGTTCTTCTAATTCTATGAATTTTTCTAGAAGATTCTTTTCTTTAATATCATTCAAAAACATTTCGGGTTGCCTAGTATTCCACCAATTTGTAACCCAGGATTCCAGATTTTTATTAAATGAGAGAGAAACCCACCAGGGTAAAAATAAAAAAGATGCAAGATATGTGAGGGTAGTGAATGTTTTCTTTTGTGGCATTTTTAATATGTAAATTACTAATGAAACCACCTCTTTCGTCGACTCTATTTGATCGAAAATTTCTATGAAGCATGAGTTCTATAAAATGAAGATTCCTTAGTTCTGTTCCTTCCCCCCATGCTAACAAAACATTAATTCTTCGCAGTTCATTTCAAAATACTTCAATTGGTACGCGCAAGAAATAGGCCAATTCTGCCGCTTTTTGTTCAATTTCTCGTGGAGTCAGATTCTCATCAGTACGAGTCAAGGGAATGGCTCCCTGACCTCTGATTTCCATATAAAGGACACGACGAGGAAAAAGACCCTCTTTAATTTCGATTCTAATCGACTGGACATCTCTCATAAGGAATCGAAGGAAGATACGACGATTTATTCCAGGAAATCCCCAACGAAAAATACACACTATTCCTTCTTTTCGATCGAATCGGTCATAACCACTACCTACATTCCACGAAATTGTGCACCATAAATAGGAGCTAATGAACAGACCCGCGATCCCATAGAAAGACATAACGATGCCTTGTGGAAAAAAGAGGATTTCCTGAGACGGGAATAAGGATATCAGATTCCTACCAAGATAACTAGAAGTTCCAACCAATAAGAACCCTAGTGAACCTAAAAGAAGGATACAGGCCCAGCAGAAATTACTTGTTTTTCGAGATCCCGTTATAAGTTCTATCCATATACGTTCTGAGCGCCAGTTCATACTAGATCCAGTTGCATTTTATTGGAATTGAGAGAATAACCCAAATGAATTTTACTTTACTTTTTTGTTCCCGAAGTAACTCTCATCAACTAGCACTATTATGATGTTAACCATTAGAAATAATTCATCAAATTGGTTAAATATAAAAGCGTCTGCTTCATAGGAATCTAGACAATCTTATTTTTTTGAACATGAAGAAATAAAGAAGCCATTGCAAGTGCCGGGAAAACTAGGCCCACTAAAGGCACAAAAATAGAGGGTAAATCAAAAGTTGTCATAGAATGGATACCTCGATTTAAAATTTGTACCTGTTATTGTTATAAAGATATCTTATGATAAGTATATCTATTTATTATAAGTATAGAATAATAAGTGCAAGGAATGTAGAACTAAATATGAGTTCTCACGGGAAATATTGAAAAATGCACGATTTCTATTCTATTATTTTATATATTTGAATTTTTCTATATCTATAATACGTAAGAGGATAAGATGAAATTCTTTTTCTTCATAAAATTTTGCTAAAACAAAAGAAGAATGTATTCTTTTATCCTGTTGATCCGAAACTTCCTGATTACTAATCAGGAATATAGCACCAATTATAGGTATAAAATACATATCAGGAGGAAAAAATAAAAAGTAAGTATCCTAAACTTCTGATTCTTCTTACAATATAAATAGATCTTATGCCCGTAATGAAAACGAACTCTTCTTTTTTTCTTTACCAATAACTAAAAAACTTCTTTGCCGCAAATAAAATAACTGAATTGAATGCTCTACTTGATTGAATTTTGATTTAAGGGAAAGAAACCGTGAAGCTGAAATAACTCACCCAGAACACTTTTTAAAGGATTACGTGGTACGATTGAGTCCAATAAGCCCTTGTGGAATAAATACTCAGCCGCCTGGGAACCATCAGGTACTGTCTTATTCAATGTTTGTTCAATTACTCTTTTACCCGCAAATGCAATGTAGGCATTAGGCTCGGCAATAATGATATCTCCCAACATACCAAAACTTGCAGTCACCCCACCGGTTGTAGGAGATGTAAGGATTGATACATAGAATAACTTTTTATTTGATTGATAATTATATGAAGCGGAAGATATTTTAGCCATTTGCATCAAGCTCAAACTTCCTTCTTGCATGCGCGCTCCTCCCGAAGCACAAACTATAATAAGAGGTAGAGCTTTACGAGTCGCATGCTCGATCAAACGGGTAATTTTCTCGCCTACTACGGATCCCATACTGCCTCCCATGAACTGAAAATCCATAACCCCAATAGCTATGGGAATACCATTTAGTTGACCTATGCCTGTTTGAATAGCCTCAGTTAACCCTGTTTTTCTTTGATAAGAATCGATACGATCTTTATAAGGTTCCTCTTCTGAATGAAATTCAATGGGGTCCATAGAAACCATGTCTTCATTCATAGGATCCCAAGTGCCCGGATCAACCGAAAGCTCGATTCTATCTGAACTGCTCATTTTCAAATGATATCCGCATTGTTCACAAACATTGAGTTTTGACTTAAAAAATTTCTTATAATTTAACCCATAACAACTTTCGCATTGAACCCACAAATGTCTGTATTTTTTATTTATATCGAGATCATTATATCTTCTTCTCATATTGAAATCACTTCTATTTGTGCTAATTCGTATACTGGAACTCTCGTTGTCACTACTATTTACGCTTTCATTACAAATGTAACTATACATGTAACTGTCGCTGTAATTGTAACTATCGCCTGAAATGTAATTATCAATACTGATTTCAGAACGAAGATAACTATCAATGCAATTAAAAATGTGATTATTCCAACTATATTGAGTATCATACATATAACGATCGTAGTAGTGATTGTCACTTTGAGAACCATTATTCAGATAACTATAAAAGGA